CTTTGGAAGGCCTTGCGTTATATCACCAGACCTCGATTTTTCATATATAAATGTAACTAATGTATCTCCTTCATAAACGATTTCCCCATAATGGCCATGAGCAGTTGCTCCTGGGGTGGCTAAGTAGGGCTTGGCTGCTCTGATTACTACAGAGTCAACTTGAACAATTATAACTTGACCCGCCTTTAAGTGTGGCCCGTTTTTGGCTATACATAAATTTTCACAAAGAAATTGTCCAAGACTTATTTTTGTGGAAGTCTCTTCACAATAATTGTGATGAAGACAATACCAATTCAATTTGAACGGATTCAAAATAATGTTACTTACCGGATCGGGATTATAAATCTTCCTATTTTCATCGATGAAATAATATTTCATTACTCGAAAAGTTTGTTTTAAATTGTCAAGTTGCAAATAGTTAGTTACCAAGATCTGATTATGAGTTATTAAACGGTAAAATGAATAAAAATTCGCAATTTGAAGGACTGTTCCAAAAGGGCCCGACGAAGTCCTAATTGGAATTCGTGGTTCGGGTTCTTTGTAATATGTTAGACCCTTGAATGGACCCATTCGAAAACAATTGGCTGATGACAAAATGAGAAAAGATTGGCATTCCTTCGTTCTATTCAACAATGTACGAACAGTTTCATGATTTTGGCTAAAAGATTGTTGAAGTCTTGCTTTTGAATAAATGGAATAAAACGGATTCATACGGTCTGATCCATTATCAGAAAGCAATCCTGAACCTGATGGGTCGTTCCTTTTTCCGGCATACGAAATTGTGGATTTCACTAAATTGATTCTTAGAAAATTTCGAATCATACCATTCGTCTTTACTTCAACAAAGGCAGCACGCGCCTCTTCAATAGACGAACTTTTTTTGTCTTGGTCCCAATTCAATACTAAACAAGTCCGAACTAATTGAATACTTGTGTCAGAAATTCCCCGAATAGGCTTGCCATTTCCATAAAGGATATAATTGACAACTCGAAGTTGCACCTTATTCCTTTCCTGCAACAGATCCTGAGGGAAAAGTGTTGATAAACTTATACCGTCCGTTATTTCATATGTCACTACGGGTCGAACCAAAACAAAATACCTTTTCTTAGTAGGTGTGATTCGTTGGACATAGATCCAACTTTTCAAATGTTTCGATTTTGTTTGTCCCCTTCCCGGCGGTATCAAAATGCCCCTGTGTCGGGATATTTTATCCGTTTTTCCAGGAAAATGGAGATTTCCCGAAAATATTTTTAGTTCAATCTTTTTTTTTTTCTTCTCTATTCGGACCAACCCGCCTACCCGGCTTCGTGTATTTAAAGTGATTTCTGTATCTACTCCAATGATACTATTGTTCCGTACCATTATAGAAGAAGATCTCGGTAAGATATGTACTTCCTCGGGAATGAAAAAAAACCGATCTACTTGCATTTGGTATTTTGCTTTAAATTCTTTGACTCCTCGATATTCAATCAAACCCTCTTTTTTTATGATTGAATGCTCCTCTATAGTCCCGTATTTCGTAATCCCCGAACCGTCTCTTCGGTATCTAGGATCATCAAAATAAGCAAGAATACTATTTCTACGGAAACTACCATTTATGGGTATTTCAATCGAGATACCTGAAGGGGGCATTAATTCTTTCTCTCGTTCTTGAATCGATTGAAATGGAATGGTGAATCTACTTCTTCGCCTCTTTGCCAATAAATCGGAATTTTTGTCAGGATATACGAGATTATAATGCCCAATTCGTACGATTCGATTCAGTTTTGAATAATAAGGAACCCTATCCCCCCTTTTTTGACTCGAAATAGAAAGATCCGAACTAAAAAATTTACGTCTCATGTGAGCGTTGGTCATTGAAGAGTTAGAAATAGATCTTTGTTCGACAGAAAGAAAATGAGCGTTCGTTTGATCTTGATCCTTGTGGAGCGAACGCGGGGCTACAATGGATTTGTGTGGCCTTCCTGCTAATATCCATAAATGGCTTGTTTTTGGTAAGAGATGAACATTACCATATGTAAATTCGGGTGCATGGTCCACGTCGGTACTCCAGTGCATTTCTCCCTTTGAGTCAGAATAAATATGTTTTCGGACCTTTTCTTTAAAATTCAAAGTGGATGTTCCCGCGCGAATTTCAGCAATCACTTGTTCTGATTCTACATATTGATCATTTTGAACTAAAAGAAAACTTTTGGGCGGAATATTCACATTATGTATAATATCTTCACTCTCAATAGTCACAGCCAAGTCTATATAACAGAGAAAGGCAGGATGGCCGTGACGTGTACGTGTGGGGTGAACCAAATCCTCGTTGAATTTTATTTTTCCATTAGAAGGGGCTCGTACATGTTCTGCAGTACCCCCTGTGAATACTCCGCCAGTATGAAAAGTCCTTAATGTGAGTTGAGTACCCGGCTCTCCAATGGATTGTCCCGCAATAATACCTACAGCTTCTCCCAATTCGACCAGGTCGCCGTGAGTAGGACTCCTGCCATAGCAT